CAGTTGGATCTTTGATTGAGTAACATTTCTTTTTTTGATTGACCTCCTCTTTTTGGGAGGAGGTCAATCAAAAAAAGAAATGTTACTTTGTTTTTCAAGTTCTTTTCTTGTGATTCGACATAACATAAAACATAACATAAACACAATCACGCTCTGTAGGATTTGAACCTACGACATCAGGTTTTGGAGACCCGCGTTCTACCGAACTGAACTAAGAGCGCTTTCTTATATCTTATAACAGTATATACGATTGAAAATGAAAAGAAAAGGATTTGATTTGTTCCCCCCAAGAGGTCTTGCGTACATATGGTATGCAAAAAGGAACGATTATGTCCAATTTTCGCCGATCTTAATTTTACTCAATGAATTCTGGGCATAGGAGGAAGAATAGGTATAGGGATGACAGGATTTGAACCCGTGACATTTTGTACCCAAAACAAATGCGCTACCAAGCTGCGCTACATCCCTTTTACAAATTGTTGTACAGTGGCATTGTACAACATCCAATGTCTTGTTTTCCACATCCTTCTTTCTTTTTTCCTCTACCTATACCTATATAGAATATTCTTGTCATTTTATTTTTTATAAAAAATAAAATAAATATATAAAATAAAAGAATTCTATATATCTAAGACTAAGATGAAACCTAATGTAGGGAATAGTAAATTTTCAGCTGTTGGGTCATTGTACATATTAATTTGAGTTAGTAATTCCTAATTCGAATTCTGTTTCGCCAAAAACAAATGATCTTGAACTACAAGATCGGGTTATCTATATCATTTATGTATTACAATATCGGACTAGGACTATATATGTATTACAATACAAAACATAAATAAATAATTACAATAAAATAGAAAATAAAAGAACTAGAAGGAGGATTTTCAATGCGAGATATAAAAACATATCTCTCCACGGCACCCGTTTTAACCACTCTATGGTTTGGGTCTTTAGCAGGTTTATTGATAGAAATTAATCGTTTATTTCCAGATGCCTTATCATTTCCCTTTTTTTCATTCTGATTGAATTCTTGTATTGATATGTGAAGAAATGAAGAAGATTTGAGATATAATTCTACATAACATGGTTTAAATTTTGCTCTCTTTTTTTTTCCTATCCTAAAGTAAGAAAGAGAAAGAAAAATGTATTGAACCTTTGCCAAAATACAGTAAATCTACAATAGAATTTTGGATAAAAAAAAATGAGGAAAGTTCTAAAGTGAAGTCGATCAAAAATGGCCAAGGGTAAAGATATTAGAATTTTAGTGATTCTGGAATGTACCAGTTGTGTTCCAAAGGGTGTCAATAATGAATCGACCGGCATTTCTAGATATATTACTCAAAAGAATCGACACAATACACCTAATCGATTAGAAATGAGAAAATTTTGTCCATATTGTCAAAAGCATACGATTCATGGGGAAATAAAGAAATAGATGGAATAGAATGCGTGTGTGATTTTTCCAAGGAACGGGAAGAGGAAGAACTTTACATCTTGACATATATAATACAAACCCAATCCTATTTCGGTCGGATCTTAAATGTAAATGAAAAAAGAAAATCAAAATAGAAAATTCAATTCTATTTAAATAAATACGGGATAAAAAAACTATGGATAAATCCAAACAACCTTTTCGTAAACCTAAGCGATCCTTTCGTAGGCGTTTACCCCCCCCAATTGGATCAGGAGATCGAATAGATTATAGAAACATGAGTTTAATTAGTCGATTTATTAGTGAACAAGGCAAAATATTATCTAGACGGGTAAATAGGTTGACTTTGAAACAACAACGATTAATTACTATTGCTATAAAGCAAGCTCGTATTTTATCTTTGTTACCTTTTCGTAATAATGAGAAACAATTGGAGGGGGCGGAGTCGATTCCTAGAACTATTGGTCTTAGAAACAAAAATAAATAGACATACTCCTCAAAACCTCAATCGTAACTCAAGCTAAGATTAATGTTTTGTTTGAAAAACTCTAGAATCCAGATTGGATTCTTGTGTTATAAAAAAAAATAGGGGAAAATCACTTTTTTTTTTTCTTGAAAGATATTCGTTTATTTCGACTACTCATCTTCATTTTTTTTTTTCTTCTATATTCCCGGAGTGCATTCTCCGGGAAATTGTGTTTATTGTGTTTTCTGTATAATTCTAGTAGATTTTACTAAGATTCCTTTATTCCTTTATTTATACTTGATTTTTATTGATAATTTTCTTGGAAATCATATAAAAACAATTCTTATTTGATAGGGCTATTTGCGCAAGTATTTTACGATTCAGAAGCAATTGTCTCTTATACAGATTGTATATTAATCGACTATACGTATAGGATACCCTATCCTCACGAGTTACTGCATTTATCCGAGTGATCCACAAACGACGAAAATCTCTCTTTTTCCTGTTCCTATCTCTATGAGAGGAAACTAAAGCTCTCATTCTTTGTTGAGTAGTCGTTCGAGTAAGTCTTGAATGAGCCCTTATAAAGGTTGATGCAAATAAACGAATTTTTGTTCGACGTCTCCGAGCTGTATATCCTCGTCTAACTCTGGTCATTAAATCAAATGAAATTTTCTTGAATAACTAATTGATTTTTCTTCTTTCAGTCATCCTTTTCCCCCCGGTCTATTAATATAATGACAAAACGTATTCTTCCAATATATAAAATAGAAATTTCAATGGCTTTTGCTACTATAACCTTCCCAACCACGATTCTTTGTTCCTTCCAGGTATCTTGTCTAGAAATAATAAACTCGACTGATACTAAAAAAAAAATATAGTGGATTTTCTCGTTTCTATGGTAACTTCTTAAACGGTGAGGTACTTTCTATACACCGGAGCTTCTTCTTTCATTCAACCCAATGATATTGTGAACGTGTATAGTTCACACTCTTTGGCTCTACCCATCCATTTTTCAATAAAAAACAGTACTAATCCTTTTCACAAAAAAAGCCTATCCACACAGTGACGGTATTGAATTCTGAAAATTGGCTAGTTAGCTGGCCCTGTTAGTCCGTTTTTTTAAAAATAGGAGCATAATCTTTTTGTTTCTTATAAAACTATTTCTTCCGCTTAATGGATAACTAGTTACTACCAATGGAGAATTGCTTCTCACCTCAAATGGAGTGATTGGATTTGCGCCAATAGAAACCATAAATTACAAAACATAATAGATATATTTTCATTTTTAGATAGTCATTTAGATAGTTAATTAAATGGCTGTCTTCCACTCTATCTATCCTATTCATTGGTACTAGTCATTGATACTGGAAAAAAAAAAATTTTATTTATTTCTTCAAACATACACCCTAGTACAGGTTCCTCGACGCTGAGGACATCCTCGAAGAGCGGGAGATTTCGTGAGATTTCTTATTGGCTGTCTTGCGTTTCTAATAAGTTGTTTAATGGTTGGCATGTCGTGTCGTGTCTATAGAATCTAATTCTAGATAGAAGGTTGGTTTAGATCAATCTTAACCTGCTGATGGTTGATAATTAAAAATTATTTCTATTCAATATCAAATCACGAAAAATTCGGATTATGAAATGGAATTCTATATTTATACGAAATCTTCAGTATTTTCTTTTTCGACTGCTACAAGATCCACTATGCCGTGAGCTTGGGCTTCTGTTGCTGACATAAAAACATCCCTTTCCATGTCTTCGGATATAACCCACAAAGGGTTGCCCGTTCGTTGTACATAAACTTTTGTGAGGGTTTCGCGAAGCTTCAATAGTTCTTCTGCTTCCAGGATAAATTCCCCTGCTTGTGCCTCATAAAAAGAACTAGCAGGTTGGTGAATCATAACCCTGATAATATTGATATAACAATATGAACGGTTGGTTCTTTTATTTCTATCTCATACGATTGGATTAAAGTAAGCAAATAACAAGAAGAAAAAATAGAATTAAACAACCGTACAGGCATTTCTTGTACATTGCATACGGCTCCGCAATGGAATTTCTTTTTTTTTTTGCCTTTTTCAATAGAAGAAATTCTATTGAAAAGAAGAAATAGAACCCATCCGATCTAAGTCTTTAAATGATCCATTCACCACCCTTCTTTTCTCTTTTCATAGTAGTAAAAAAAAATATTATGATGGTTCTTTTGCTTTATATATTTCTCTTTCTTTACTTATAAATTTTTAAATTTTATTTATTTTATCTCGTCTGTAGTTGTAGTTTAGCAATCCCAAAGTTTCTTTTTGATTTTTGATACGATCAAAGGAGGAGAGAATAATTTTTTCCACTTTTGTACTTTTTATCTCAGAAAATAGAGATAAGAAAGATACTTCTGGTATGGAAGAAAAATGGTTTGTGACGCTGAACTTTATTCTTAACCCATAAGGTCCAATGGGGAAGAACCTTTTGTTCATACTACTATCTCGATACAAAATCTCATGTTAGGAAAAACAATAAACAATAAATAATATATAATGATTTGTTCATATCGAACTCGAAATGCCATGCTATTATTACTTATTCTTTTTTTTTTCTTCATATTCGATACAGCGAAGGCATAGTTTTCCTTTTTTTTTTTAATAAAAACAGCGTGAGGGAATGCTAGACGTTTGGTAATTTCTCCTCCGACCAGAATGAAAGATCCCATTGAAGCGGCTAATCCCATGCATATTGTATGTACATCGGGTGACACAAATTGCATAGTATCATAAATGGATATTCCTGGTATTACCCATCCGCCGGGAGAGTTTATGAACAAATAAAGATCCCTAGTATCATCTTCTATGCTGAGATATACCAGGAGACCGACAAGTTGATTCGAGATCTCGCTATCAACCTCTTGGCCTAAAAAAAGTAATCTTTCTCGATGAAGTCGGTTGATTAGGGCAAAATGAGTTCCCTTAGGAACCGTACGTGCACCTTTGGATGCATACGGTTCAAAAGAATTGCAAAAAAAAAAATCAATGTGTCGATTCCAGTCCTATTTCTTTTCTTTTGTATAACATAATAGGTTTTTTTATAATGAATTGGTTTGCTTTTTTCTTTTTTTTTTACAGAAGTTTTGCCCCTCCCTATATTAAAATATATTAACTATATTAAAATTAAAATTAAATTATTAAAATTAAATTATTAAAATTAAATTATTAAATAAATAAAAAAAAAAGAATTTTCTGAACTTATTGAGCTAACTTCTCATTGATGTATTATTTCATCGAGATTCAAATCAGGATGTAATTTTCTTGTTCCTGAATGGGGCATGATATTATTACATTACATTGGTATAGTAGGCAGCTTGAGATTCTCTCTTTTAAGATTCTTCCTATGGTAAGTATAAGAATAGACTATGATACAAATGATGATCCTGTAATCGTCTAGTAATCATATGTTGATTATAGTAATCAATCCTACAATCCTAAATCCTATTATATTGTATAACTAAATCCTATTATATTGTATAATATTATTTATTTTGTATATTTATTTTGTATAATATTATTTATTGTATATCATGTAACTATATAGTTATAGTATATTTTTATATTCTATCTTTTTTTTTATTTGTATATTTTTGATTTGAATATTTTTTTTATTCTTTTATTTTTAAAAATAAAAGAATATTAAATAAAATTGAATTTAAAATTTAATTAAACATAATATGGTAATATGGAATTATGGAATGAATTAGAATAGAATTTAAATTTAGAATTCTTATTTTAAATTTATTAGTACATTTTACATTCCCATTCTATTACTTTACTCTTACTACTCTTACCAATTTGATATTTTCTGAACGGAACCTGGATACTTTAATTAATACTTTATTTTAATTTTATTAGTCCAAATAAACCATCAATTAGAATAATTGATAATATTGATTCCCAATATGAATTGATCTAATCTAATTGTGCTTCACGCTCCGAATTATTGATGGTTCAATCAATACAATATTAAATATATTCAATATATAAATATATAATATATGGATGGGGGGCGAAACAGAGGATACTCGATCGGGAGAGATAACGGGGAAATCCCATATGACCCAATATATCTGACAAGTCGCACTATACGTCAACCCAAACTGCATCTTCCTCTCCAGGACTCCGAAAAGGCACTTTTGGAACACCAATGGGCATTAAAATAAAAAAAAAAAAATGAAGTACTATACTTTAATATGGAAACGTAAGAATGGTTTTATTTTTTTCTCTTTTATAGATATATTTTTTTATATTATATTCTTTTTTTTTATTCAATTATTCGAATGATAGAAGAGTATTTATGCATTCTTTCCCTCAAAATCTCCCATTGCGTATTGGTATTTATCGGGTATAGAATAAGATCTGTTTCCCTTGTTTTTTCAAAATAAAAAAGGAAATAAAAAAAATATTAACTTTTTCCTATACAAAATCTACTGAACAGGTTAAGTATATGGTCTAGTCTTTTCTTTTACAATGTGATAAAGTTACATAATGTCTATTTTTTTTTTTTCAGAAAGAGGTATTTACATGGGTTTGCCTTGGTATCGTGTTCATACTGTCGTATTGAATGATCCCGGTCGACTGCTTTCTGTTCACATAATGCATACGGCTCTAGTTTCTGGTTGGGCCGGCTCGATGGCTCTATACGAATTAGCAGTTTTTGATCCCTCTGACCCTGTGCTTGATCCAATGTGGAGACAAGGTATGTTCGTTATACCCTTCATGACTCGTTTAGGAATAACCAATTCATGGGGGGGTTGGAATATATCAGGAGGAACTATAACGAATCCGGGCATTTGGAGTTATGAAGGCGTGGCAGGGGCACATATTGTGTTTTCTGGCTTGTGCTTCTTGGCAGCTATCTGGCATTGGGTATATTGGGATCTAGAAATATTCTGTGATGAACGTACGGGAAAACCTTCTTTGGATTTGCCCAAGATCTTTGGAATTCATTTATTTCTTTCAGGAGTGGCTTGCTTTGGCTTTGGCGCATTTCATGTAACAGGCTTATATGGTCCTGGAATATGGGTGTCTGATCCTTATGGACTAACTGGAAAAGTACAATCTGTAAATCCAGCGTGGGGTGTAGAAGGTTTTGATCCGTTTGTTCCGGGGGGAATAGCTTCTCATCATATTGCAGCAGGTACATTGGGTATATTAGCGGGTCTATTTCATCTTAGTGTCCGTCCACCTCAACGCCTATACAAGGGATTACGCATGGGTAATATTGAAACTGTGCTTTCCAGTAGCATTGCTGCTGTTTTTTTTGCAGCATTCGTTGTTGCTGGAACTATGTGGTATGGTTCAGCAACTACCCCAATCGAATTATTTGGTCCCACTCGTTATCAGTGGGATCAGGGTTATTTCCAGCAAGAAATATATCGAAGAGTTGGGGCTGGACTAGCCGAAAATCTTAGCTTATCGGAAGCTTGGTCTAAGATTCCCGAAAAATTAGTTTTTTATGATTACATTGGTAATAATCCGGCAAAAGGGGGATTATTCAGAGCAGGTTCAATGGACAACGGGGATGGAATAGCTGTTGGGTGGTTAGGGCACCCTGTCTTTAGAGATAAAGAAGGGCGCGAACTCTTTGTACGTCGTATGCCTACCTTTTTTGAAACATTTCCAGTAGTTTTGGTAGATGGAGATGGAATTGTGAGGGCCGATGTTCCATTTAGAAGGGCAGAATCCAAGTATAGTGTTGAACAAGTGGGAGTAACTGTTGATTTCTATGGTGGTGAACTCAATGGAGTCAGTTATAGTGAGCCTGTTACTGTGAAAAAATATGCTAGACGTGCCCAATTAGGTGAAATTTTTGAATTAGATCGGGCTACTTTGAAATCCGATGGTGTTTTTCGCAGCAGTCCGAGGGGTTGGTTCACTTTTGGGCATGCTACATTTGCTTTGCTCTTCTTTTTCGGACACATTTGGCACGGTGCCAGAACCTTGTTCAGAGATGTTTTTGCCGGTATTGATCCAGATTTGGATACTCAAGTGGAATTTGGAACTTTCCAAAAAATTGGGGACCCAACTACAAGGAGACAAGTAATCTGATACAAGATTCTTTTGCCATTTTTTGCGTCTATTTTTTTTTTTTCTTCTTTTTTTTTTATTTCATTTTATTGCATTTCTATTTATTTAGTAAATGATCCAAAATGAATAGGTGTGGAAGCTATAATTGTAAATCACGATCGAATCTATGGAAGCATTGGTTTATACATTCCTCTTAGTTTCGACTTTAGGGATAATATTTTTCGCTATCTTTTTTCGAGAACCGCCGAAAGTTCCAACTAAAAAAATGAAATGATTTTTCATTATTTCGGTTGAAGTAATGAGCCCCCGATATTGGGGGGGCTCATTACTTCAACTAGTCTCCATGTTCTTCGAAGGGATCTCTTAATTTTTGAGAGGGTTGCCCAAAAGCGGTATATAAGGCGTACCCCGTAAAGCTTACAAGTAAACCCGATATAGAGATGGCGACTAGAGTTGCTGTTTCCATTTTTTAGAAAATTTAAAGATCATAATGGATCACGATAATGTTGTTTATTTACAACGGAATGATATACAAAGTCAACAGATCTCAATCCATGAAAGAAAAGAGGATTTATGGCTACAAAAACTGTTGAGAGTAGTTCTAGATCTGGGCCAAGACGAACTGGTGTAGGGAATTTATTGAAACCATTGAATTCGGAATATGGAAAAGTAGCTCCGGGGTGGGGGACTACACCACTTATGGGAATCGCAATGGCTCTATTTGCGATATTTCTATCTATTATTTTGGAAATTTATAATTCTTCTGTTTTACTGGATGGAATTTCAAGGAATTAGGTTCATAAATACTAGGATTAATACTTAATATTTAATACTTAAATAGAATATTATTTAAGACTTGGATTTATAGACCATTTTGGTAGTTTGATCGTGGAATTTTTTTGTTTCGATATTTCATTTCCGGAATATGAGTGTGTGACTTGTTATAATTGATCCTATTGATAATACAGGGAACGGTCCTGTCATCTCAATCAAGATGATTCTACCTCGTCAGATATTTATTCTAGTCTCTGGAGCACGGACTATATAGAATAGATCAAGAAAAGAAAGATTTGAACTATGATTCATATTATTCAGCCCTCGTGACCGGACTAAAAAAAAATAGCAATAGGTCTTTTCTAAATCAAACTATTTTTTTCCTTCAGACTTCTTTTGACCGAAGGAAAACTTTTTCTCTAGATTTGGTTGAGTCATTACATTCATTGAAGAAGTGATGATCAAATGGTTTGTACTCAGAGAACCTTTGAATTTAGCTTTGACTTTCTTCAATCATTGTGGTTCTAGTATGAATCTTAGGTTTCAATGGATTCCATAGGGTTTCAACAAGAAAATTCCTATCAAAAAAGTAAAAAAAAATAGGTAAGAGAAAATTCAAAAGGCCTGTCACGATCAACATAAAAAAAGATGGATGAGCCAACTTGAGATTGTATTTCTTGGCATTATCATCACAAAGAAAAGATTCCGGATTTTTCTTACTTATCAAATCTAGTAAAGTGGCTAAGCCACAAGAAGTTTTGAAGTCTCTATTACATATCCGTTGAAACCAGTATTTGTATGTTTTGGCTTGAGCCGTACGAGATGAAATTCTCATATACGGTTCTCAGAGGGGGAGGGGTACCTATCTCAATAAAGTATATGATTGGTTTGAAGAACGTCTCGAAATTCAAGCGATTGCCGATGATATAACTAGTAAATATGTTCCTCCTCATGTCAACATATTTTATTGTCTAGGGGGGATTACGCTTACTTGTTTTTTAGTACAAGTAGCTACAGGTTTTGCTATGACTTTTTACTATCGTCCAACCGTTACAGAGGCTTTTTCCTCTGTTCAATACATAATGACTGAGGCCAACTTTGGTTGGTTAATTCGATCAGTTCATCGATGGTCAGCAAGTATGATGGTTCTAATGATGATCTTGCACGTATTTCGTGTGTATCTTACAGGTGGGTTTAAAAAACCTCGCGAATTAACTTGGGTTACAGGGGTAATTCTTGCTGTATTGACAGCATCTTTTGGTGTAACTGGTTATTCCTTACCTTGGGACCAAATTGGGTATTGGGCAGTAAAAATTGTCACAGGCGTGCCTGAAGCTATTCCTGTAATAGGATTGCCTTTAGTAGAATTATTACGTGGAAGTGCTAGTGTGGGCCAATCTACTTTGACTCGTTTTTATAGTTTACATACTTTTGTATTGCCTCTTCTTACTGCCGTATTTATGTTAATGCACTTCCTAATGATACGTAAGCAAGGTATTTCGGGTCCTTTATAGAGAAGGCAAATCATACATTTTTTTAATTTTTTAATGGATTATATCGGGAAGGGACAAGAGTATTTCATTGCTACAAATATGGATTATTTTAAAAATAAGACATGTTGTTTGGATACTTCTCTTTAACTCTGAAATATTGTTTATTTCATACGAATAGTTGAAGTATATTTTCCAAAAAGAGGATGGATTATGGCAGTGTGTGACTTGAACTATTGATTGGGCCGTGCCGATATATTATCTTATCCGCCACGTTGAAATTCACAACCAAATGTGTCTCCGCATCCAACCATCACGTCAGTCCCCTTCCTATAGTATAGGATAGAAGGATAGATTGGTTCGCTTGAGGAGACTTTTCTATGATCATACTCGAATCATCTCATGCATGAACAGGCTCCGTAAGATCCCTAGAATAAGTGATGTGTCATGATCCAATCTTTTATCTATTACACTTTTTTTTTTCTTTTTATTTTATATTGTATATATATATATTGTATATATATAATATTGTATATATATAGTATATATATAGTATATTATAGTATATGTATATATAGTTAATAATTTTATTTATATTTATAATTTTATTTATATTTATTTATATTTATATTTATATAGTTAAAAATTTTATATTTATATATTTATATTATTTATATATTTATATTTTATATATAGTATATAGTTTATAGTTAATAAAATAAAAATTATAGTATTAGTATGTAGATGCATTCATTTCCTCTGCATCGAACCTGATTTATTATACTATCGGAGTGAAATAAGGGATCTAAAGAAGAACAGAGGCTAGACTTGATTAGTAACAAGTAAAAACTTTCTATTTTTGTATGTAAAAAAAAAATCGAGATGTTGTGGGTATAAATAGCAACTAAAAGTTATGAGACAATCCAAAAAGTACTTGATCATGATCGAATTTATACGCCTACTTGGATATTGAGCATTTCCTTGTAAGAACTGAATGCCTTGCAATGAATCTGAATCGTTGATACTCCGGAGAATGGAATTTTCTAATACATAGAGTTATTCTACATTATATATGTATGTATATATGTATGTAGAAATGTATGAAATATATATTGGAATTGGAAATATATATTTCCATGTCTATCGATTTTTTTATGGATCTTTTTCTATCATTCTTTTGATTCTTGCTCGAGCCGGATGATTAAAAATCATCATGTCCGGTTCCTTCGGGGGATGGATCCATAAGAATTCACCTATCCAAATAACAAAAAAACCTGATTTGAATGATCCTTTATTAAGAGCTAAATTGGCTAAAGGGATGGGTCATAATTATTATGGAGAACCCGCATGGCCCAATGATCTTTTATATATTTTTCCAGTAGTAATTCTAGGCACTATTGCATGTAATGTGGGCTTAGCAGTTCTAGAGCCGTCAATGATTGGTGAACCTGCGGATCCATTTGCAACTCCGTTGGAAATCTTACCCGAATGGTACTTTTTTCCCGTATTTCAAATACTTCGCACAGTACCCAATAAGTTATTAGGTGTTCTTTTAATGGTTTCAGTACCAATAGGATTATTGACAGTACCCTTTTTAGAGAATGTCAATAAATTCCAAAATCCATTTCGTCGCCCAGTAGCTACAACAGTCTTTTTGATTGGTACTGCAGTAGCTCTTTGGTTAGGTATTGGAGCAACATTACCTATTGATAAATCCCTAACTTTAGGTCTTTTTTAAACAGAAGTATTGATTCAACCATCAAATACCTAGATACATCAATATCTATCAATCTTATTATGATCTATTTCTATTCTGCGAATATATGGATCGTGCCGGAGATTAAAAATTCACTCTCTTCTTTTTTTTATTTCAAATAATGAAATAATTCCAATGGATTTCAAATTAAACCTTTTTCTTAGGTAAATTGATTGCAAAATTCTTTTGTAGACTGTACAATATTTGTTTTACATCTTCTATGCGAAAATTTTCAATTTTCATAAGATCTTCTTGACTGTGACTCAAAAGGTCCAATAATGTATGTATATTGTATCTTTTGAGACAATTATAGGTCCTGGAAGGCAATTCTGATTGGTCAATAAAAATACATTTCAATGGAATTCCTTTTTTGTTTTTCTTTCGAGTAGTGAATCTGTCTTGAAAAGAAAAAAAGGGTAAAGTAAATCTATTTTCATTTTCCTCGAAATTGATGTCCTCTTCTTCTGCATGTAGAAATAGAAAAGGAATCAATAAATCAATTAAATCACGAGAAGCTTCATAAAGTGCTTCTTTAGGAGTTAAACTCCCATTCGTCCATATTTCTAGAAAGAGTATCTCTTGCTTTTCATTCTCATTATTATAAGAATGAATACTATGATTCGCATTTCGGACAGGCATGGATACAGTATCTATAGGATAACTTCCATCGTAAGACTTGTTTGTGGATTTCATACGATATCCACGATCTCTCTTGATTTGTAATTCAATAGAAAAATCAATTGGTTCTATCAGGTTAGCTATATGTTGTGTCATGTCAACTATTTCTACAGAAGGTGGTGAGATGATATCTTGAGCGGTTATGTATTTTGGACCCCTGACGTAAATGGATGCATCTGTAACTCCATAGAGATTACTTCTCAATACGATTTCTTTCAAATTGATTAAAATCTCATGTACTGATTCTTCAATACCTACTATCGTAGAATATTCATGCAGCACATTCTCAGATTTTGCACGTGTTATACATGTTCCTTCTATTTCTTCAAGTAAAGCCCTTCGCATGGCAATACCAATGGTATCGGCTTGACCTTTCATAAGCGGGGACAGAATGAAACGACCATAATAAAGACGCTTGCTGTCTACTCTTGACTCAACACATTTCCACTTTAGTGTTCGAGTGGATTCTGCTACTTCCTCTCGAACCATACTTTCCATTTTTTATTTATGATTATTTGATCAGATCATTAATTTCTCTTGGAATTTATTGAATTCTTATTTCTATACACGTCTTTTTTTAGGAGGTCGACATCCATTATGTGGCATTGGTGTTACATCACGTATGAAACTTAATAGTATTCCACTTCTACGAATGGTTCGTAATGCTGCATCTCTTCCGAGACCTGGACCTTTTATCATAACTTCTGCTCGTTGCAGACCCTGATCCATTACTGTACGAATAGCATTGAAAGCTGTGGCTTGAGCAGCATAGGGTGTTCCTTTTCTTGTACCTCTGAATCCAGAAGTACCCGCAGAAGCCCAAGAAATCACCCGACCTCGTATGTCTGTAACAGTTACAATAGTATTGTTGAAACTCGCTTGAACATGAATAATTCCTTTTGGTATTCTACGTTCATTTTTACGTGAACCAATACGTCTAGTCTTACGTAAACCGGTTTTTGCTATAGGTTTTGTCATATTTTATCATTTCATATTCATAAGGATCAAAATAAGAATCAAAAATTTACATAAAGATATGGAGATATCCATTTCATATGAAATGGGATCCTTTCTTTTTACATGTACATTTATATGTACATGGGTTTTTCTTTTAGAAAGTTCTTGATTTAAAAATGAATTGAGAAGGATTACCCCTGTCTCTGTTTATGTCTCGGATTGGAACAAATTACTATAATTCGCCTGTGCCTACGGATCAGGCGACATTTTTCACAAATTTTACGAACAGAAGTCCTTATTTTCATATTTATCATTCCTTACTTTAATTCTTAATTCTTTTTTTTTTTTTTTGAAACAAAAAAAAGTTTATTATATTTTTTGTTTAAAAGAACTATCTAATCATTCGAATCTTTGTTGCGAAGTCTATAAATTATACGCCCCCTAGTTGAATCATAACGACTCATTTCGATTTTGACTCTATCTCCGGGTAGGATACGTATAAAACTGCGTCGTATTCTTCCTGAAATATAACCTAAAATTAGATCTTCATTATCTAACCGAACTCGGAACATACCGTTGGGAAGTGATTCAATAATTAAACCCTCATGAATCAATTTTTGTTCTTTCATTCTAGGTAACCTCCCTTTAAATATTAACTAATAGAAAAAGATTTCTATAATTCATTTATCCTCCCTATTTTACAAATAGTAAGTTCGAGATAAAATTAGGGTACCACAGGAGAATCACCATATATAACACAAGATTTCTCCTCCTATTTTTTCTAGTCGAGCTTCTCGATCTGTCATTATACCTTGAGAAGTAGAAAAAATTACAATTCCCATTCCTCCTAAAATTTTAGGAATTCGTTGATAGTTGGAATAGATTCGTAAACCGGGTCGGCTCATACATTTTAAAATCATTCTATTCCCTTTCTTAGTTTTTCTATGTCGTAAAGTTAAAATCAAAATTTTTTTTTGATTCTCTTGATGTTTTCGAACATTTTCAATAAAACCTTCTCGTAAAAGTATTTTCACAATATTTTCAGTAATATTAGTAGATGCTATTTGAACCCTTCTCTTTTTATCCATGTCGGCATTTCTTATAGAAGTTATTAGATCGGCAATAATGTCCTTACTCATGACGAACTAGAGTTCTTGGTGCCTCCTCATTTTGATATAATCAACATGTTTCTTTTTGTTTTTTGGTCGATTTCCTTTTTTTTTTTAATTATAAAATTAGAAATTAAAAAAAAAAAAATTAAAAATATATACATGAGACACAATCTATTAATCGATCTATATCTATATATCTATATATAAATATGTATATAAATATGAAAAAAAAAATAGAATATATCATAAAGACATATTTTACTAGTCTTATTTAGTTATTTAGAATTATAAGACTTCGGGTGCTAATGAAATTATTTTAGTAAAATTCAACTGTCTCAATTCCCGAGCAATTGCACCAAAAATTCGAGTTCCTTTAGGATTTCCTTCTTGATCAATGATAACCGCTGCATTGTCATCATATTGTATTATCATGCCGTTCTCACGTTTGAGTTCTTTACACGTTCGGACAATCACAGCTCTAATTACTTCTGATCTTTGTAAAGGCATGTTTGGCACTGCTTCTTTAATTACAGCAACAATAATATCGCCAATATCAGCATATCGTTGATTACCAGTTCCTATGATTCGAATACACATCAATTCTCGAGCTCCGCTATTATCTGCTACATTCAAAAGGGTCTGAGGTTGAATCATTTTATCTCTTATTTCAATCCAAGGGATAAGAAAAAAAAAAAGAAATATTGTCTGTCCAGAGATAAAGCAATCCATCGTCGTTTTTCATTCTAAATATTCCTTTCCTTTTGTTTACTTATCCTGAAATAACAAATTGAGTTTGTATTGGCATTTTGGACGCAGCGATTCCCATAGCTGTTCTAGCTACAGTTTCTGATACTCCACTTATTTCATAAAGTATTCGTCTCGGTTTAACAACGGATACCCAATATTCTGGTGACCCTTTCCCCGAACCCATACGTGTTTCTGTAGGTCTTACTGTAACAGGTTTGTCGGGAAAGATCCGTACCCATATCTTTCCACCACGACGTGCATATCGTGTTATTGCCCTTCGTCCTGCTTCTATTTGTCTAGCTGTAATCCAAGCAGGTTCAAGTGCTTGAAGAGCGTATCTGCCGAAACAAATATGATTGCCTCGCCAAGATATTCCCTTCATTCTACCTCTATGTTGTTTACGAAATCTAGTTCTTTTTGGGTTATAGTTGATGTTTTTTTTATGAATTACATCTCTACTGCAGAACCGGACATGAGAGTTTCTTCTCATCCAGCTCCTCGCGAATGAAATGATTCAGTAATCTTACATATACACATGATCTTTATGTATTTCATGCCATCAGAATAAGGAATATACTAATTTTTTTTTTAATAAAGTTATCCAATAAAAAAGGTTTCGCGGGCGAATATTGACTCTTTCTTCCTTTATTTTTATTTGTTTTTTGATTTATAAATTCATAGCCATTCAATCCTTTTTTTGGTTCATTCCGCCATCCTACTCAATGAATCATTAGGATTGATTTGTTTTCAATCAAATCTTATGTAGTCATAGGTTACATCGTTTCCATAACTTCTTCATTAATGCTTAGGTCTGAACTCTGCAATGGAGCTCCCAACAAAATTGGTTATTTGTTTCCGAGCTAATCTCCTCAGTTTTTTTAACCCAAAGCTCGATTCGATTATTCATCGATTTTCTATATTTTCTATTTTTATTTTATATCTATATGATTTATTAATATATTGTATTGATTTTTTTTAATTTTAATTATTAATATTTTATTATTTTATTTATTATTAATATATTTTTATTATTATATTATTAAATATATATTATTAATTATTAATAATTAATATGTTTTTATTGATTATATTGATTAAATCATATCTATTGATATTGATGCTTTATTACACTGCCTTTTATTTTATTGGGTGATTTTTCATAAACCATACATATTAGATTGGAATCATATATCATTGAGATCTTTATTATCTCTTTCTATCATCTTTCCTTTTTTTGACATCCCTCTTTTTGTTTTACATATTTTTTTTTTTTAATTTCAGTTGCTACAACTATATGATTGATTCAGTCATTAGTGACTCTTTCTTGGGATATTGACAATACGAAGCAAGAAGTTGGTTATTAGTTTTTTTTTTCAATCTCAACTCTAAAGAAAAAACTAACGAGTCACACACTAAGCATAGCAATTATACTAAATGGGGGGTAAATCAAATTTTTATTCAACCTTATAGAATTATAGAATTAGAATTCTTCGTTTTTCTTTGATTAATATAGATTAGAAATTAGAAGAAAGAAAAATATGGAGAGTTTCCAAAATCTTTTTATCGGTGAGCAGAATGGCGAGATAAAGAAAGGTTCATTACTTATTTTCTTCTTCTTGGTTTACAAATATCCAAATTTTTATACCTAAGGCTCCATAGATAGTTCGAATTGTATGGGAACAGTGATCAATTTTAGCGCGAATTGTTTGTGAAGGAACTCTACCCTCCCTGATCCATTCGACACGTGCAATCTCTTTTCCGTCGATACGCCCCGCAATTTGTACTTTAATTCCTTTTGTATTCGTTTGTTCAGTTAATTCAATAGTTTTTTTCATTGCCTTTCGAAACGAAACCCTATTTTTTAATTGTAAGGCTATATATTCTGCAAGAATATTAGGTTCTCTATAAGGTTTTTCAATCCTTGTGATAGCAATGTTGAGTCTCCGGTGAAATTCTTTTTGTACATTCATCTGTAATTCTTCGATTCCCCGCATTTGTCCTTCTATTAAAAAATTGG